GGTAACTTTCTGACTTTTTAATTTTGATGAATTCTTATACGGATCCCCAAGACTATCTTGTCATGTAATAAATATTGACAAAAGCCCCAATTTTGAAAATCAAGTATTCAAGTATAAGTATAAAATAAGAAATTGAGTATGTTATATCTGCAAAATCGGTTAATTATGAGTGTTTTAAAATAGGTATATAGGTATTGCTAAAATTCATTTTTTTTGTTTTGATTTCTGAAATCAAAACAAAAAAATGAAAACCAAAATTTTTGTTTTGAATTCGACCCCTAGTTACGGTTACGAATCAAACTATCTAGTTACCGGAGTTTAATTGCAAGCGAGCCAAAAATACACGAAAACCATAAGTAATAAGTGAAATAAAACAAAGACTCTAAACTCAAATAATAAACTTTCAAATTCATATTTGAAGAAATTTTTATGTATAAAATTAAACCAGACTGTACTGAATTTACCTTTCAAATCTTGACGTTTGCTTACTCATAGCCTATAATGAATTAGACTATTATGGGTTCACGACACGCCGCTATGGTGAAATTGGTAGACACGCTGCTCTTAGGAAGCAGTGCTAGCGCATCTCGGTTCGAGTCCGAGTGGCGGCATACCGTCTTCTAAAAAAAGAAAATAGACCTTATAATCTTATAAGGAATTCAATTCCCGATTTCCTTTTTAAAATTTTTCTTAGGTAATTGGGGGGCTAGACTCTTCGTTGTTTAAGCTTTTTTTATGATATTTTCAACCTTAGAGCATATATTAACTCATATTTCCCTTTCGATCATTTTAATTTTAATGACAATTCATTTGATAATATTTTTAGTCGACGAAATAAGAAAACTATATGATTCATCAGAAAAGGGCATGCTAGTAACTTTTTTCTGTATAACAGGATTATTAGCTACTCATTGGATTTCTTCGGAACATTTCCCACTAAGTGATTTATATGAATCATTCATTTTCCTTTCATGGAGTTTCGCTCTGATTCATATCATTCCGTATTTCACAAAAAATACAAAATTTTTAAGCAAAATAATCAGCCCGAGCGCTATTTTTACCCAAGGTTTTGCTACTTCAGGTCTTTTAACAGAAATACATCAATCTTCAATATTAGTACCCGCTCTTAAATCCGAGTGGTTAATAATGCACGTAAGTATGATGATATTGGGCTATGCAGCCCTTTTATGCGGATCATTATTATCAGTAGCACTTCTGGTCATTACATTTCGAAAAAACGGAAAGCTTTTTTCAGGGGGCAACGATTTTTTAACTGAGTCATTTTTATTTGGGGAAAATCTTTTTCAAAAGACTTCTTTTTTTTCTGCTAAGAATTATTATAGGACCCAATTCATTCAACAATTGGATTTTTGGAGTTATCGGGTTATTAGTCTAGGATTTCTCTTTTTAACCATAGGAATACTTTCGGGAGCAGTGTGGGCTAACGAAGCGTGGGGATCTTATTGGAGTTGGGACCCAAAAGAAACTTGGGCTTTTATTACTTGGATTGTATTCGCAATTTTTTTACATACTCGAACAAATCTAAATTTGCAGAGTGTAAATTCGGCAATTGTGGCATCTATTGTGGCATCTGTAGGCTTTCTTATAATTTGGATATGCTATTTTGGAGTCAATCTAGTAGGAATAGGTCTACATAGTTATGGTTCATTTCCATCAACATCTAGTTGAATTCAAAAAACGTTCTTACAAATCTAAGAGAGTGCAGCATATAATAAATAAAAAAGATAAAAGACTATAATAATTAGAATAATATAATAAAAAAAGATATAATAAAGATTAAAACTTTGTGTGAACGAGCACACGTACCGTTTGAATCAAATATTGTATTGATTCAAACGGTACGCGATTGATTGTTTTTAGTTAACTGAAGAGAATAAAAAACCTTCCTTTTTACATTTACAACAGACGTTTTTTTTAACTTTTTTAGGATTTTGGTTTTATTTATAAGACTTGTCGATAAAAAAAATGAGATAGAATAACTTCGACCTTTTCAACTGATAGTGAAAGAACGAAATCGGGGTACATACCAATACCTATGACAGGTAACAAAATGGAGATAGAAAGAAATAACTCTCGCGGTCCAGAATCCAAAAAAGAGGAGTTTGGGGCATTAAATAGCTTGTATCCATAAAACATCTGGCGTAACATAGATAATGAATAAATAGGAGTTAATATAATTCCAATTGCCATTACAAAAGAAATGAGTATTTTGGACATGAAAAGATATTTTTTGGCGCTAATTAGTCCAAAAAATACTAGTAATTCGGCAACAAAACCGCTCATACCTGGTAATGCAAGGGAAGCCATTGAAAAGCTACTGAACATCGTGAATATTTTTGGCATTTGAATAGCTATTCCCCCCATTTCGTCAAGATAAACAAGCCGTATTCTATCATAAGTCGTTCCCGCCAAGAAAAAAAGTGCAGCACCAATAAATCCATGAGAAATTATTTGTAAAAGAGCTCCATTAAGTCCCGTATCGGTCATAGAACCAATTCCTATAATTATAAAACCCATATGAGATACAGAGGAATAGGCTATTCGTCTTTTTAAATTTCGTTGTCCAAGAGATGTTAAAGCTGCATAGATCATTTGTATTGTGCCTACTATCACCAAATAGGGAGAAAATAGAGAATGGACGTGAGGAAATAATTCCATATTGATTCGAATCAATCCATATGCTCCCATTTTTAATAAGATTCCGGCTAGAAGCATACAAGTACTGTAATGTGCTTCTCCGTGGGTATCGGGTAACCATGTATGTAGGGGTAAAATAGGTGATTTGACAGCAAAAGCAATAAAAAATCCAATATAGAATATTATTTCTAAAGCCGCGGGGTATGACTGATTTACTGATGTTTCAAAATTGAATGTTGGTTCATTCGAACCGTATAAAGTAAGACCCAAAACTCCCATTAATAGAAAAATGGAACCCCCTGCCGTATACAAAATAAATTTTGTAGCTGAGTATAGACGTTTCTTCCCCCCCCACATGCATAGAAGTAGATAAACGGGAATTAATTCTAATTCCCACATGATGAAAAAAAGGAAAAGGTCTCGAGAAGCAAATGATCCTATTTGACCACTGTACATTGCTAACATCAGGAAATGAAATAATCGAGAATCGCGAGTAACTGGCCGGGCCGCTAAAGTAGCTAAAGTGGTTATAAATCCTGTCAATAAAATAGGGCCTACAGAAAGTCCATCTATTCCCAATCTCCAATGGCAATCAAAAAAATTGATCCATTTATAAGTCTCCTCTAGTTGGATTAATGGATCGTCCACCTGGAAATGAAAACAAAATGTATAAGTCGTTATAAGGAGTTCTAAAATACATATACAAAGTGTATACCATCTAATTACCCTATTTCCTTTATGGGGAAGAAATAAAATGATGGAACCCGCAAATATTGGAAAAACGACAATTATTGTTAACCAAGGAAAAAAATTCGTGGTAAAGACAAGATACACTTGGCCCACAAAACCCGTGCTCGAAAATCAAAATATTTGAGGCACGGGTTTTCAGTAAAAAAATGAAATGGATTCCGGTATAGTTTTCTGGAACATATTAATAAGCTAGACCCATACTACGAGTTGTTTCATGCCATAAATAAACTCGAACACTCAAGAAATCTGTTGGACAAGCGGATTCACATCTCTTACAACCAACACAGTCCTCTGTTCTTGGAGCGGAAGCAATTTGTTTAGCCTTACATCCGTCCCACGGTATCATTTCTAATACATCGGTAGGGCAGGCTCGGACACATTGAGTACATCCTATACATGTATCATAAATCTTTACGGAATGTGACATTGGATCTATAGAGTTCTGAACGTCATAAATTTTCGATCTAGTAACCTTGATAAACGAATCCCTTGTTTTAGATACCAGATGAATCAATGAGTTATCAGAATTTTTCTAATCAATCTACTTCTGGATTGGTTTAGGAGAGAGGGCTAAAATACTTTGATTTATTATGTTTTTGCAAACATGATCATACCTTATGTAGATGTAGCAAACCTACATGCGAATTCTAATCAATTTATCAACACTCAATATTAGAATTTCTAGGATTCATACTAATTATTCAACAAATTTGATTGGTCAATACGAGTTGATTTTCTGTTACGATAAATTGAGGAAACAATAGCCAGCCCAATAGCTGCTTCAGCAGCTGCAATAGCTATAATAAAAATTGAGAAAATGTCTCCTTTTAATTGACGATTATCAAAAAAATACGAAAATGTTACCAAATTCATATTAACTGCATTAAGTATAAGTTCAAGACACATAAGGGCTCTAACCATATTTCGACTTGTGATCAATCCATAGATACCGATAGAAAATAAAAAGGCACTCAACACAAGGGCATGCTCGAGCATCATTCAAAAACTCCTTATCAATCTTGACTTGTTTCAATAAGAAAAAACAATTCAACCGATTCGATTGACTACCGTATAACAAATATGTAACAACAAAATCTAGCGGTTATAGATTGACTTCATGCTAAAGGCTTTCAATTTTAGATTTATACAGTATACAGGAAAAAAAGAATTGAAGGAAATTGAATGGGGTACAAGTTTTATTTGAATTCTTTGAAAATTTGAATATCACTTTTTTATTGACGAGCTACAACAATTGCACCTATTAGAGCAACTAAAAGAATTATTGAAATGAGTTCAAATGGAAGAAAAAAATCTGTTGATAAATGAATTCCAATTTGTTGACTATTGCTTATCAAATCTTGCTCGATAATCTGGTTTGATCGTGTAGTCCAAATAATACCGTACCATGACGTATCTAGAATAGTTGAAATTAGTGAAATAAAAAGACTTATACAAACTTGTGAAGTAATACCATCTCCAAGGGTCCAAAGAGGAAAATCAGTTGAATATTCTGAACCATTCAAGAACATCACAGCAAAAAGAATTAAAACATTTATAGCTCCTACATAAATGAGTAGTTGTGCAGCAGCTACAAAATAGGAGTTAGATAGAATATAGAATAAGGATATACAAACAAGAACCAATCCCAACGAAAAGGCCGAATAAATTGGATTGGGAAATAATACTACTCCTATACTCCCTAATATAAGACCTGATCCTAAAAAAACTAAAAGAAAATCATGTATTGGTCCAGGTAAATCCATTTTTTATCAATTCTAAAAAAAAAAATATAAATCGAAGAATTTCATGATTTTATTGACCTCACCAGGAAGTTATTCATATGTCATTCTTTATTAATCCAAAGAAAAACCCTGTTTATTCTTATCTCATTTATTCTTTTTGAAATCATTATTTTGACTAGGTACTAGAACAATAATCTAACCATAGAAATCAATTTTCTAGCCAAACGAAGTTACGAGTCTCACTAACCAATCAATAGGTTGAATTGACCAAGCAAAAGAATATCATTTTTTTAGACCCAAACTGAGCTTAGTAATTGGTAATTTTGTTTAATCAATAATTTCTTCATTTTTGATTTGAGGTAAATTCGAAATTTTTCGAATTGTATAATCCTCAATTACTGACATTGGTAACCGACCCAAAGCAATTTGATTAAAATTCAATTCATGCCGATCATAAGTAGAAAGTTCATATTCTTCAGTCATTGATAAACAATTTGTTGGACAATATTCAACACAATTACCGCAAAATATACAAAGTCCAAAATCAATACTGTAATTAAGCAATCGTTTCTTGCGAATATCTGTTTCCAATTGCCAATCAACAACAGGTAAATCTATAGGACATACACGAACACAAACTTCACAAGCAATGCATTTATCAAATTCAAAATGGATTCGGCCTCGAAAGCGTTCTGGTGTGATCAATTTTTCATAGGGATATTGAATAGTTACGGGTAAACGATTTGCATGGGACAGGGTAATCATGAAACCTTGGCCGATATACCTGGCAGCTCGTATTGTTTGTTGACCATAATTCCTGAGTTCAGTTACCATAGGGAACATATCGTGAATATCTATAAAAAATTTATGCTTGTTTCTTTCTCTTGTTTGAGGCAAGCCGTCAATCTTGAATATTGTAGTCTTTTACAGTGAAAGAAGTTGAGACGAAGTTGTTAATAATAGATTACCTAGAGAAATAGGTAAAAGAAATTTCCATCCAAGATTTAATAGTTGGTCCATTCTGAGCCTTGGTAAAGTCCATCTTGTTGCAATAGAAATGAACAAGAACGAAAAGGTTTTAGCTAATGTAATAACGATACTTACTATTGTTCCAAAGACTTTACCCTTTTTAGTTATGTCAAAAAGCTCAGGAACAAATATGTATGGAATAGAAAGATTCCAACCCCCTAAGTAAAGAACTGTTACAAATAATGAAGAAATTAGTAGATTCAGATATGAAGCAACGTAAAATAAACCAAATTTGATGCCTGAATATTCAGTTTGATACCCCGCTACTAATTCTTCTTCCGCTTCTGGTAAATCAAAAGGTAATCGCTCGCATTCGGCTAAAGAAGAAATTATAAAAATGATAAACCCTATCGGTTGACGCCACAAATGCCACCCCCAAAAACCATACTTTGACTGCGCTTCAACTATATCAACTGTACTTGAACTGTTAGATAATCATAGTCGATGATAACATTACTGTTATCATCGCTATTCCAGAACCGTACATGAGATTTTCATCTCATACGGCTCCTCAGAAGTCAAAAATAAATGTAAGGACTTTTCCATATTATTGATATGGGTGTCGGATAGATAGAGTTAAAAAATAAATATTCTACGGTCCCGAATTATACCAATTGAATTCTGTCTGCTATATAAATTAAGTGCTTCGGAATTGATCTCAATCTTTTAAGAATTTTCGTTGGTCTTTGTTTATTAATAACTTCATCTTTCAATAAAACAAAAAATTTGTTTTGTTTGTAGCAATATCACATAGACATTTCAACCTCTCATTTTCTTCAATTACGAAAAATAATTAGGCATTTGTTTATGAATCGTGATAAAGATTTTGTCTCTTGATTTATTTTAGTTCCTATGCCGAATAAAATTAATCTCACCTTTTTATTTCGCTCCTATTCTCCTTTCTCATAAAAAAGGGCACTTGGACCAAAGTAAAAGATTACTTCGTTCTTTATAGTTATTTTCTTAATCCGTGAATAGGAGGATACTCTGGATCAGGATTGTGGGGAGTACTTCTTGATTATTTCTACTAACTTCAAGTCCCCATTTGAATTCCTTATATGTAGAGAAATATCTTGTTGGATAACTTACATAATGTTTATTACAAATCCTTTGTGTATCTTGGTCTTCCTACCCATCCACTCGTTTTTGAAATCTCCCGTTATGGAAATACATCTAGGATATATAGATAGTAAAAACTCCATACAGTTGATCTTTGAAATCCGCTTCCGGCTATGATGACTAATCCACCAAGCTTGGGGGTAAAAAGCAAACATAAAAAAGTTTTATTATGTTTGCTTTTTTAACTTTATTCTTGTACATAGGAAAGAAGACTTAATCGTTGTGCTGCCAAATTTGAAGCCGCTTTTTTTTCACTCATATAACTATCTAGTTTCCTTTATCATTCCCAAGTACCCAATACTCTAGAAGAACTACGAACACAAAAAAATATGTAAAAAAAAAAAGAATAAATCACCCTAAAGATCTTAAAAGTGAGAAACTTAGAAGAATAATTCTTCTAAAAGAAAAACATTGAATAAAAAATAAAAATATGAAAATAAAAAAATGAAAATAAAAATACCGCATATATAGCATCCATATAAAAAAAAAAGAGAGATAGACATAAGAAATATTACTAGAAATATTACTCAAAAATGATAGAGAATTACTTTTCTTTTAAAGTGTTTTTTTTGCTTCGCTTATTACTAACGAAGCAAGAAATTGCATTGTGGGTGCAAAAAGAAAAAATTGATTTCTAGTTAGCATATTTATAGTTATCATAATTTTATTGAACTTCGGGTTTTAAGAGAAAATTAATAGTTGTTCGATCTCACAAGTCAAAACTACTAAAACGCATAGAGCTTTTTTATACCTGATCGAATCACACGCAGAGAAATTGATAATACACATAAAGCTAAGGGTATTTCATAACTAATTGATTGAGCAGCTGCCCGTAGACCACCTAAAAAGGAATATTTATTATTTGATCCATATCCGGACATAAGAAGTCCAACGGGAGCAATACTTGAAGCGGCGATCCAGAAAAAAACCCCAATACTAAGATCGGCTAAAACAAGCTTATAACCAAAAGGAATTACTAAATAACTTAGAAAAACGGATATCACTGCTATGGAAGGTCCGATACGGAATAAGCGAGTATCCCCTCGAGATGGAAGAAGGCTTTCTTTCAAAAGGAGTTTGATACCATCTGCTAAAGCTTGAAGAATTCCTAAAGGACCCGCATATTCGGGGCCAATACGTTGTTGTATTCCCGCGGATATTTCCCTTTCTAACCAAACAATTACTAGTAAACCCATTGTGATTCCTAATACAATAGTAAAAATAGGGGCAAGTATCCATATGATCCCATAGACTTCTTTGACTTTTACGGATTCCAATCCGGAAAAGGAATGGATAGCCTGGATTTGTGTTGTATCAATTATCATTTCAACGATCAACTTCCCCCATAATGATATCTATGCTACCTAGTATCGTCATAATATCAGCCAATTTCATTCTTTTAACCACCTGAGGAAGAATTTGCAAATTGATCAAACCCGGTGGACGAATTTTCCATCTCCAAGGAAAAACGCTCTGATCTCCTATCAGAAAAATTCCCAATTCTCCCTTTGGAGCTTCGACTCTCACATAAAGTTCTTGCTTCGATAATTCAAAAATAGGAGAGGTTTTTTTAGCAATGAATCGGTATTCAAAATCATTCCATTGGGGATGTTTTACTCTATCAAAACGTCGGATTTCTAAATTCTCATAAGGCCCCCCCGGAATTCCTTCCAGGGCCTGTTGAATCATTTTTATGGATTCTTCCATTTCGCCGATTCTTACTAAATAACGAGCTAAAGAATCCCCCTCTTTTTGCCATTGAACCTCCCAAGCAAATTCGTCGTAACACTCATACTGATCGATTTTACGAAGATCCCATTCGATTCCCGAAGCTCGTAGCATTGGTCCGGATAAACCCCAATTGAGTGCTTCTTCTGCCCTAATAGTGCCTATACCTTCAACTCGTTCTAAAAAAATGGGATTCTGTGTAATAAGTTTTTGATATTCAGCAACCCCTGTTAAAAAATAATTGCAAAAATCCAAACATTTATCTATCCAGCCATGGGGTAGATCAGCAGCTACTCCCCCGATACGAAAAAAATTATGCATCATTCGCATACCGGTGGCAGCTTCGAATAGGTCATATATCAACTCTCTTTCTCGAAAAATATAGAAGAAAGGAGTCTGCGCCCCAATATCCGCCATAAATGGACCGAGCCATAACAAATGGGAAGCTATACGACTTAACTCCAACATAATGACTCTGATATAGCTAGCTCTTTTAGGTACTTGAATATTGCTCAATCGTTCAGGTCCATTTACGGTTATTGCTTCTGTAAACATAGTAGCTAAATAATCCCAACGTGTGACATAGGGCAAATATTGTATAATTGTTCGGTTTTCCGCAATTTTCTCCATCCCTCTGTGTAAATAACCCAATATTGGTTCGCAGTCAATAACATCTTCACCATCGAGAGTAAGAATAAGTCGAAGAACACCATGCATTGATGGGTGGTGAGGACCCATATTGACTATCATGAGGTCTTTTCTTGTAGCTGGTGCAGTCATAAATTTTTTACCGATTCGTTCTTCCATGTAATTCTTCCATGAATTGCTGAATGTGAAAAGAGGTTCATCAAAATTGAAACGAAACAAATAAGTTAAAAACAAATGACTCCTCAAATTAAAAATTAATGAGTTTTTGTCTCTCGAATATCCAATTTCTCAATTAATTCTTTATAACGTACTTTATTTTTTTTTGACAAATAAGCTAGCAGCCGTTGACGTTTTCCCAAAATTTTACGCAAACCTTTCTGAGATAAATAGTCTTTTTTGTGCAATTTTAAATGGGAAGTAAGTCTCTGTATCTTATTGGTGAAATTGAATATTTGAAATTCAACGGACCCTCTGTTTTCTTTGGTTTCTTCTTGAGAAATAACCGAAATGAATAAGTTTTTTACCATAAAAAAAGAATTGATCCCCTTCCCTGATATATATTTTAACGAATTTTATTGATCAATAAAAAGAATGCCAATAATTTGAATGATTGATATAGAATAAATTGCTTTCTGAACTCCTCAGTTTATCCATTCCAATGAATTCAAAATCCTATTTTGAATTCAGATAAGAATCTCGTACATTTTTGTATTCACAAAAGTGAATCAATTAGACCTAAAATGAAATGAATATCTTTGGATTCATTGATAATTTATAGGTCTAATGGATACGCTGTATCCTCTATTCAGTGAGATTCGAATGAGGTATAAGATAAGGCATGTGTGCATTTGTTTTCTATCATATACCCTGCTACAGGGTATATAGTAATACTATCAACGAATTTTCAATGGTAGATACATGTGGATCCTTAAGATACTGAAACGACTGCCGTTATTAGTATCAAACCAATAACGATTCATACAAGCTAAATCTTCCAATCGATAATTGGGCCAAAGAAAAAACTTGAATTGAATTAATTCATTTTTCTCCTTATCACGAAGGTTCCTTTCTTCCCAAAAGTGACTACAGTTTTTTACCCTGTTTTCGTTGAAAAATACGGAATTGGTATCCACATCATTCCAATTGTTTGAATTGAAACAAATTAGAATTCTCAATTCTCTACGACGTCTAGACGATAAAATATTTTCAAGAACAAGCGCATCAAAATGATTGTTCTCTCTAGCTCGAATTATTCTTTGTTTTCGGTATTGTTGATTAGTTTTGTTTTTACTCTTATGAACCAACGAAATACCTATGGTTTGATACATAAGAAATTGCCCATTGTTTTTTACAGACAGTCCAAGGCGGTCCACAACCACTCCTATGCTTTTGAAAAATTTTAGAATACTCAAATTGCTCTTCGACTTCCACATTACATTCAATTGTAATTTTCTCCTTTCAATGCATGATAGAGTCATGGTTTCTAGATTTATCGAGCTCTTCGGGAGAGCTAATATCCGGACATTTTTGCGAATGTTTTGACCGATATTCCTTTGATCCCATCTCAATTGCAAAAGGAAATACTTTTTCATGAATAACTCTCTTAGCTCTCTTATACTTAGACTTTTCTTTTCACTATCGGTTTCACTTTTCTTTTCACTATCGGTTTCACTTTTCTTTTCACTATCGGTTTCACTTTTCTTTTCACTATCGGTTTCACTTTTCTTTTCACTATTGGTTTTACTTTTCTTTGTACCTTTTTTCATGTCTGATTTCGCGGAATCTTCTTCTTCAAGATTTTGGTTTTCAGCGATGTTTTTCTTTTTATTATCGGTTTCACTTAGATTCGAATTTAAAAGAAGTAATTTGCTTGGTATAATCCACGGTTTCGTTTTATATACATTAAAAAGCCGCACAAATTCTGGGAAGAACCAAAGTTCCAGATTCGAGATGGGACGATTTAGTATTTGTTCATTCATTCCCATCCAATCAAAAAAAGAATTTGGAGAATTAGGTTGATTGATTTCTGGATTTTGATTAATCGGAATATAAAAAGGGTCTTTTTCTTGTTTATCAATTGGATCAATTAATTGATCGTTATTAGTCCCAATTGGAGTCTTTTGATTACTGCTGGGATTGATCTCTTCTTCGGGATTGATCTCTTCCTCTTCTTCTTTATCAATTGCATAAAATATTTCATCCTTATTAGTCCCAATTGGAGTCTTTTGATTACTGCTGGGATTGATCTCTTCCTCTTCTTCTTTATCAATTGGATCAATTAATTGAAAATTATTAGTCCCAATTCGAGTCTTTTGATTACTGCTGGGATTTACCGCGACCCAGGATTCAATAGCCACTTTTTTTCTAAGATCAAAATAGATATTTTCCCAATTAAAATATTTTCTATTAAGATTTTTTTCTATATATGGAATATATACCCTTTCTATTCTTCCTATAAAAATATTGATAGGGATACTTCCTGTTATCGCAAACAAGGAGTTTTGCGACATGTTGTAATTATCAGAAACCGCTTGCCTTTTAGTTACTTGAGGGATTGATCTATAAAAAACCGAGTCACCTTTATTTTCATTATTAATGGATTTATATGATAAAAGATCATATCTATAGCATTTTTGAAAATTATCTTTTTGATTCGATAATGAGTTAGGACCCTTTTTTTTCTTGTAATGACTTAATTGGTATTTTCCACATGAATTCCATTTTTTTAAATCTTTTTTTTGAGACCTACAATATCGATTAACCCTATTTCGCCATTTTTGTTTTTGTGACATTAAGCTAGACCAGATAATCTGAGATAAATCGTATTGATAATTCCCTCTTAACCAATTTTTCCATTGACTCGTTATAGACCGCTGAAGTTTCTTATGTATTACTTCAGACTGAAATATTCCTTGTGTTCGAAAGGAGTCTTTCATTTGAGTTTTAAGGAAGAAAGATGTTCCATGATGTTGAAGAACGGATCTTAATTTAGACAAGTTAACAACCCCGGTTTGCGATATTTTGTAAAATACATATGCTTGTGACAAGTTGGATAAATCACAAAAAATTTCTGAATTTTTCTTACAACTATTATAAGTTTTTATATTTGAAATAAAGTGAATTGTATTTTTAGTTTTTTTATTAATTATTTTTTTATTTGTTTCATTCTTGGAAATATATTTTTCAATCAAATTTTTTGTCGATTCAACAAAGAGTTGTGTATTCGTTTGGCAAATATGAATAGTAGATAAACAAATATCGTTATATATTCTTTGAATGAAAAATTTTCTAAAATAATGAAATTTACATATTATGTTTTTTAGTTTTACTATTTGCCAAATCTTTTTTGACAACTCTAATCTACAACTTTTTTTGTAAGTACTAATATCTAGTTCTAGAGTTACTTTTTTTTTCTCTTCGGTAATTCTTTCTATTTGATTTTTGATTGTACTTGTTCTATCAGTCATATCTTGCATTTTAGTTTCTATCAGTGAAGAATTTGTCCAATCTGGAATTTGAATTTTTTGAATTTGACTAAAAGATTCATCAATTATCTGGTTGCTTATTCTAGAATCTTTTTCTTTTTCCATTCCACCTATTTCTCTCGATCTAAATAATAAAATTGGTTTACCCTTGGAGAGGTCTTTTTCTATAAACGGAAGATTTTGGTTTGTTGTTCTTGTTTCTTTTGAAACTTTTTTAAATAATTTTATTATTATTTTTTTTAAAACGCTTTCAGCTGTAACCTTTTCATATTTTCCAATTTTTTTTTCGAGTTCCTTTAAAATGGGCTCAAAAAAGGAAGGTGTTTTTCGGGGAGAGCCAAAAGGCAGTTCTGTTTCCCTTCCAAAAATTGTTAAAAAACAGACGTCATCACGAGAAGTTAGCGGTTTAGATGTGTGCCAAGGTTTCAGATGGAAAGGATATACAATCTTGATCTGAATACCTTGTGTCAACCAATTTTCCGGAAATTCTGTTTCGGATAACGGATTACCAGTATAAGTGCACTTAATATGCTTTTCTCTATTCCATTCCTCGAAATCTTCAGACCATTCAGGAATTTGCAATAATAGCATACGTCCAAGATTTTTACCGATTATCAATGAAGGTAATATAAGATTTTTTCTAAGACTTGATTGGGCTATTAAAATGCAACCCCTTAACATTTGGGTAATTTCAAAAGTATCCCAGGCTTCCCCTATCTCTAATCGCTTTTTTTCCCTTACTCGGTCGTTTTTCTTTTTAGATTCTCTTTTTGGTTTTTCTTCTCTTTTTGTTTGTTCGTCTGTAGACTCTAAAATCCTGAACCCTTTTCCCGCCGACCAATTTCTAAAAATTCGGTTCAGTTGAACCGGGCGGGGGATAGCAAAAGAAAAAAGTTTTTTTTTTTTTCTCCTGTCAAAAAAAAGGGGGGAATGTGCATTTGCTTGAAACAGTTTCTCAATAACAATTTTACGCCTTTGAGTTCGCATAGAGCCTTTGATTAAGCCGTGCTTAAAATCGGGTTGGTGTGCATAACGCATCAAAACAAGCCCCTTCTCTTCATCTTCTTTAGCCTCTTCTTCTGGGGTTTTAGTCTTGGTTTCTTTATTCACAGTATCAGTCTCTTTGCTAGCATTAGGCTTCGTTTCTTTATTCACAGTATCAGTCTCTTTGCTAGCATTAGTCTTCGTTTCTTTATTCACAGTATCAGTCTCTTTGCTAGCATTAGGCTTCGTTTCTTTATCAACAGTATCAGTCTCTTTGCTAGCATTAGGCTTCGTTTCTTTATCAACAGTATCAGTCTCTTTGCTAGCATTAGGCTTCGTTTCTTTATCAACAGTATCAGTCTCTTTGCTAGCATTAGTCTTCGTTTCTTTATCAACAGTATTAGTCTCTTTGCTAGCATTAGTCTTGGTTTCTTTATCAATAGTATCAGTCTCTTTGCTAGCATTAGGCTTCGTTTCTTTATTCACAGTATCAGTCTCTTTGCTAGCATTAGTCTTCGTTTCTTTATCTGTAGCTTTAGTAGTAGTATGAGTCTCTGGAGGATCAAAAAGAAGATATTCACCTACCGCCCTTCTTGAACGAATTTCATGCTCTGCTGGCGGACTGTAGTGAAATGATAGTTGTTCCAATTCACTGATTAATTTGTATGACCATCGAGGGACTTTTTTACTTATTTTGTGTATTACAATAGATGAAAACGCATCAATTTCTAAAATATCACCAATTTCTAAAGTATTCGTATTTTGGTCAAAATTTTCGTAATTGGAATTCGGGAGAAGAAGATCATGTAACCGATTTTGCTCACCTGTCTCTCTCGAATCTGCGATCAAAGTATTTT